ATTCAAAAAAAGCAGTAAGTCCAAGGAAATAAACTAATAAAAAATACGTATTTTTTTTTTCGGATTAAACAAAGGGATTCGCAAATAAAAGTGCTAACGCTACAACCAGTCCATAAATTGTTAAAGCTTCCATAAAAGCCAGACTAAGCAATAAAGTACCTCGTATTTTTCCCTCCGCCTCGGGCTGTCTCGCGATCCCTTCTACAGCTTGGCCCGCAGCAGTACCTTGACCAACCCCAGGTCCAATAGAAGCAAGCCCGACGGCCAACCCAGCAGCAATAACGGAAGCGGCAGAAATCAGTGGATTCATGATAAGTTCCTCACACCAAAATAAGTAAATAGTTAATGATACGATCAACCAATAAATTATGACTTAATTATTCCATCGCTAAGATCTATACAGTCGAAGGAAATAAGAACTCGGAATTGAAGTAATAATATTATTATTGAATTATCAGAACGGCTTCGATATTTCTTTTTTAGTTTTTATTCACAGAATTTTTTTGAATCCATACCATTCTTTTTGAATTTTTCGTTTTTTCTTATTTTCTTGATTGAATCTCTTTATTCAATAGTCACTTTATTTTATTCATTTAATATTCAATTCACAACTACAAAGGAAATGGAGGGGATTCCATTGGAATTCCTATCTAAATTCACAGTAATAGAGCCGCTTAGATATTACATATATAACTAATTAATATCTAATATTACATATACATGTGTTTCTTGGATAACGTAAATCAACCATTCATATCTTACATTCAATCGGATTATAGAATCATTCTTCGAAACATTCACAAGAGTTGTCTTATACTAATTAGAGTACATACATCTAGTTCGGCCCCCCCTAACCAATCCATTTTTTTTTATAAATTTGAAGTTTTTTGTAAATCTTTATTTTTTCTTTTTTACTCGCCGACGCAGGTACAATCAATCTACATGGACAAATTCGTTAGATCGAATCGTTGCATCGAAATAGAAGTATTTGATTGATCTAAGTTCAGGTAATTTATTATTTATTAAAATTCTCTTTTGGTCAACCGTTTAATTGGATGAAATCAACTTGAATGGGAATTCTTCTATATAACAATAGCATCTTTTTTAAAATAGCACACTATAATACTATAAGTATTACAATCCTAATTATTATTCAGATTATGATTACTAATATCTAATAATATTGGATATTGGAATTAAATGAACAAAACAATATAAAGATAGTATTCATTGGGGGGGGGGATAAATAGACCGAACTGGAATTTTAGGAAAAAGATCTTTTCGATCTCTTTCCTTTTTTTTACTTCCCCTTTTGTTTGTTGCAATTCCCTAATACCGCTAATATCTTATTTTTGACTATTACTTCTATACTTTATATAGTTTATATTTATATAATTTATCTATTTATTTTTATATATTATGCTCCTTAAGCAGATTACCTTGATACGCACATATATTGCGTAAGGCTTAAACCAAAAAAAGACTATTTCGAAAACTAGTCAATGATGACCCTCCATGGATTCGCCTATATAAGCCGCAGCTAAAGTTGCAAAAATAAGAGCTTGAATACCGCTTGTAAATAATCCAAGTAACATGACGGGTATAGGAACCACTGAAGGTACTAAAGAAACAAGAACAAGAACTACTAATTCATCAGCTAATATATTTCCGAAAAGTCGAAAACTAAGTGATAGGGGTTTTGTGAAATCTTCTAAAATATTAATGGGTAAAAGGATTGGAGTTGGTTGAATGTATTTACCAAAATAACCTAATCCTTTTTTACTAAGACCCGCATAGAAATATGCTACTGACGTGAGTAAAGCTAAAGCAACAGTAGTATTTATATCATTTGTAGGCGCGGCTAATTCCCCATGAGGTAACTGTATGATTTTCCAAGGTAAAAGAGCACCCGACCAATTCGAAACAAAAATAAATAGAAACAAAGTTCCAATAAAGGGAACCCATGGACCGTATTCTTCGCCAATCTGAGTTTTGCTCACATCTCGAATGAATTCAAGAACATATTCGAAGAAATTCTGACTGTCAGTAGGAATGGTTTGTGGATTACGAACAGCTATAATGGCTGAACCTAATAAGATAGCAATTACAACCCAAGAAGTAATAATTACTTGGGCATGGACTTGAAAACCTCCTATTTTCCAATAGAAATGTTGGCCGACTTCCACACCGGATATATCGTATAAGCCTTTTAGTGTGTTGATATAACATAATAGAACATTCATATTGCCCTCTGAAAAAAATAGAACTTTAAAAAGAATTATTTTGATTCAACCTTCTCTTTTTTCGACTTGCCTAGTTGACTTATATATATTTGTATACCAATTAATTACATAATATCCCTAGTTACTTGTATCTCTTTTAGGAAGCATAACCGATTTCATAAATCTATGGAGTTCCCAAAATAATTTTTTTATTTTATTATTCATTATTAATATGAATCAAGGATTTCGTATATAACTAGAACGACCCTCACAAATTGCAAATACTAATTTGTTAAGAATTAATCGGATTGAAGCTATCGCGTCATCATTTGCTGGGATCGAAATATCAGCGAGACCTGGGTCACAATTTGTATCGATTAAACAAATCGTTGGAATTCCCAAAATCATACATTCTCGAAGAGCCATATATTCTTCTTGCTGATCAACGATTATTACAATATCGGGTAATCCAGTCATATATTTGATCCCGCCCAGATATGTTTGCAAGTGAGATAATTGTCTCTTCAACATAGCTGAATCTCTTTTCGGAAGACGATTGAGTCTCCCCATCTTTTGTTCCGTTCTCAAGTCCCTGAACTTATGAAGTATCGTTTCCGTAGTATACCAATTCGTTAATATACCGCCTAGCCATTTTTTATTAACATAATGACAACGGGCCCTTATTGCAGCCCGTGCTACTGAATCGGCTGCTTTATTTTTGGTACCAACAATTAAGAATTGCTTTCCCCTACTTGCTGTATCAAAAACTAAATCACAAGCTTCTGATAAAAAACGGGCAGTTCTAATAAGATTTATAATATGAATACCTTTACGCTTTGAAGAGATATAAGGTTCCATTCTAGGATTCCATTTACTAGTACCATGACCAAAATGAACTCCTGCTTCCATCATTTCTTCCAAATGGATGTTCCAATATCTTCTTGTCATTTATTTATCCGCACCTCCTTTCTTTTTATTAAAAAAAAGAGAGACGGGGTGCCCTGAAATAGAAATAAATAATTGTTCCGATGGAACCTTCGTTTCTACCTCTAACGGATATTGGCCATTGATACACGATTCAAACCATTAATATTAATTTCTTTCTATTCTATTTGTTATTTTATTATCTTTATTACTATATACCAAATAAAAATAAAAAATAAAAAAATGACCGCAAATACAAATAGCTAAAAAGAAAGGGGGTGAATCCGCTCTTAGGAATCATTCAACCCTCGAAATGATTGTCTCAGTGTATCGTGTAAATTCCTTGAAATGAAAAAATCAAATAATTCTCTGTGGTGGAACAAAATATCTCGCATTTCTGCCTCGAATAGTTTATTGTTTTTGGTTTCCAAAGGAATGTTGGTATGTTGCCTTGAACGTTGCACTAATCCGTTGAATCCCGTACCAACGGGTATCATCCCCCCTAGAACAACGTTCTCTTTCAGACCTTTCAACCAATCGATACGACCCCGGAGAGCGGCTTTTGCTAAAACTCGAGCAGTTTCTTGAAAACTTGCTTCGGATATAAAACTTTGAGTATTTAGAGATGCTTTCGTTATTCCCAATAAGATAGCTCGGTAACAGATCGCTTCTTCCAAAGCGCGCCCTGTTCGTTCCGCCCGCAACAATTCAATCAGTTCTCCGGGTGAAAAAACATTAGACATTCCCTCTTCTGAAACCAACACTTTTGATGTTATTTGACGCACAATAATTTCTATATGTCGATTATGAATCTGCACCCCCTGAGATCTATAAACTTTTTGGATCTTATTAACCAAAGAGATACGCCCTTGCACTATAGTTAGCTCAGCACCAATCAAGAATCTCCAAGGAATTCCAATAATTTTTGTTATACTCTTGTTCCAACCCTCCATTCTCTTTTCTAGGTTCATCGATATTGAATCAATCGAACGCACTTCTAACACTTGTTCCACTTTTGGAAGACCTTGCGTTATATCCCTAGATCTCGATTTTTCATATATAAATGTAACTAATGTATCTCCTTTGTAAAGGATTTCTCCATAATGGCCATGAACGGTTGCTCCCGGAGTGGCCAAATAAGCTTTAGCCGATCTTATTACTACAGAGTCAATTTGAACAATTAGAACTTGACCCGATTTTAAGTGCGGTCCGTTTTTGGATATACATAAATTTTCACAAATAAACTGCCCAAGGCTAATTATTCTAGACGCTTCTTCACAATAATTATGATGGAGAAAATTCCAATTCAAATTGAATGGATTCAAAACGATGTTACCGCGCGGATCGGGATTATTATAAATAGAAACCCTACCATTTTCATCCATTAAATAATATTTAAGCACTTGAAAAGTCTGTTTGAAATTGTCAAGTTGTAAATATTTAGTTCCCGAGATCTGATTATAAGTTATTAAATGGTAAAATGAATAAAAATGCGCAATTTGAGGGGTTCTTCCTAATCCTAAAGGTCCCAAGGAATTCCTAATTGGAATTAGACTATCTCTTTTCATTGATTCTTTTTTTATTACATCATTGTAATATTTTACATCGTTGAATGGACCCATTTGAAAACAATTAGATGCTGACAAAATTATAAAAGACTGGCATTCCTTATTCCTCTTCAACAACGTACGAATAGTTACTTGATTTTGGCTAAGTGATTGTTGAATCCCTGCCTTGGAAGAAATAGAATAAAATGGATTGATACTGGTGCGGTCTGGCCTCTTATCAAAGATCAATCCTGAACCTGACGGATCTTTCCTTTTTCTGATATACGAAATATGGGATTTCACTAAA